AAGAGTAGTGATATTGATCCACAAGAAGCTCGACAAACTCTTGAAATAGCGGAAGTTAACTTGAGGAAAGCCGAAGGTAAAAGAAAAATAATCGAGGCAAATCTAGCTCTCAGACGAGCGAGGACACGAGTCGAGGCTATCAATGCAATTTCGTAACTGGTTGATGCGTCCGAATAATCAAACAAAATAGAGTGTATAAACAAAACTTATTTTGTTTGATTTTGTCGATTGAATACAATCAAGTGGAATCGGATTCTGATATAACGAAAAAGGATTCATTCAAAAATCAACTAGAAAGGAGACAAAATTAACAAAGGTGAGTAGAAAAACTTATTAGATACCAGAGCCGCTGGTATCTAATAAGTTATACCTACTATTGGATTTGAACCAATGACTCCCGCCGTATGAAAGCAGTACTCTAACCACTGAGTTAAGTAGGTTATTTATCATCACAAAGAGAAACAAATGGGATCCATCACATCGATGGATTATAAACAAAATATTTTTTATAAGCAATACCAATTAAACAAAAGAGCTCACAGAACTATGATATTGGATCATGGAATATTCATCTTGACAAGAAATTATCTACATGATAAAATATGTATCACAAGGGCTATAGCTCAGTTAGGTAGAGCGCCTCGTTTACACGCGCGCCAATGTTTTTTCAGGGGAGTTTATCATACAATCAAAAGAATTTATCTTATTGATAAGTCGATGTCTTACTCCATGACTTTGATGGAACAAGAGAACAATAGCCTGACAAATGGTTCAAATACTTTGGTCCGATTCGGATACTCATTTTAGGTAGGCGTCAAGTCAAATAGAACCCATCATTGATTTGAGATATTGATAAGGTGAATACCCAGTCTATTCAATGCTAGGCTTAATGAGTATAAGGGCCTCAAAAAAAAATCTCTTTTCCTCCTATGAGCTTTAAGGTGTATAAAGTTTCATATTGGATTTTTTAAGCAGAGGGATAGAGACTCCATTTAACTCAGTTTGATCTAGGCCAGAGGTAGAGCAGACCTACGTCAAGATAACCCCCTTTGAAACACTTTGGTAGTGCTCCTGGATTCTAATCCAAATCAAAAATCAGAGCACAAGGAGCCATTGCCTTATCTTTCTGTCAAGAAAAAATATGGCGGACTAGCTTGATATTTATATCAGCTAATGAAAGAGCCCAATGCAAAAAAATGCATGTTGGGTTTTTGAAACAGTTTGAATCATTTTGATAATAATCAGTTTGATCTGTTTTGCCGAGAAGGTCTACGGTTCGAGTCCGTATAGCCCTAATCCTAATTATAAAAAAAATGATAATTTTATTTGGAATCTTTTTTTAGAGCGAAGCGAGATGAGTTGAAAGCGATAGAGTTTGATTTGTATAAGAACAAAACAATATATATTTATTTATTCTACTATATCGAAATACAATATCATCGAAATACAATATCGATGAAGTGAGTGTAATGGAAATAGGATTCCAGTTGATGAATTTTTAAACGAGAAATGTCCCGCAGCAAATAAATAAAACTAGGCGGTTCGATCAAAATAAATTGTTATTTTGACTAACCAGGTATGGATGACTCGACAATTCCAATTCGAATCGGCTAATCCGATCTATTTTCCACGGAATGCGTCTATCCTTCGGTTTTACGAATACGAATATGATATGAGATTTTCTGGGTATTTCTAAAAATACCAAGTGTTATTCCTACTTTCCCATTTCCGGGGTTTTAGCTCCGATTAGCAAGGGGCCAGAAAAACTTGCGAGTTATGAATCGGTTATAGAACCAATGAGCGACGTTGGGTTACAATTTCGAATCCATTTATTATATGTTTTCTTTTGTTTTTGTTGTTTTGGACGTTGAAACGGTTTTTTTATCCATGGGAAATGAGTTTCGATGTATTGGGTGCATCTGTATTTCTATCCGTATTTATAGAAGCTTTCATATTCTAATTGTTGGTGCAATTTATGCATGGTGAAAAGGAGCATTCAAATGGTCTTAGTTCTGAATATTCAGACAAAAAGAAAAACAAATTGAGATATGAATTTGATTGAGTTTCCTTTACTTGATCGAACAGTCCAAAATTAAGTTATTTCAACTACATCAAATGATTTTTCAAATTGGTCAAGACTCTCTAGTTTATGGATGCTTCTCTATGGTATTACTTGTTCCTTCATTGAATTAATTTCCTTAATATAAGCTCACGATTCGGCTTTGATCGTTAGAGACTGGTACCAAAATCGAGTCCTAAACAAACAAACCTTATTTTCACAATAAATAAATAACAACGGCTACTTCTTTAGTGAGATTATATGATCAAATGCTTGAACCAAAATATGTTATTGCTCCGCTACGCTACGGGAGTGTGTACAATTATAGGTAAGCCAATTCCTGTGGATGTCTATTTGCCCCGAACTGCCCGTCTAAACCGGAAGCAGTTCTAGATGCTATAACGAAACTTCGTAAGAAAATATCTCGAGAAATCTCTGAGGATAGAATTGGGTCTCAAATATAAAAAGTAGCTTTCCGCGAATTAGTGAATTAAGCGGGATCCTTTTGCACAGAATACCAAGTAGTGGGTCAATCTTCATAAATTTCATTGTAAATGTGAAATACTTAATACAAATCAAAATGTGGGAGAGATAAAAAATAGCAGGGTCGTCTGTCTGCTTGGCCAGTTAAGCATAGGTTAGTTGATAGATCTGTGGTTTCGATTACTAAGGACTCGAAACTTCTTGACAGATAAAGTCTCACGATTGGCTATGTCTGAAGTATTCACGTTCTTTTTGAACGAGAGGAGACACAGTATGAACAAATAAAAAAGACGAAAATTCCTTTATATCTTTATATACTCTTTACCCATCTATAAACTAAAACTAAAATAGAGAAGTTTACCTCTAGATACCTAGATGAATAAATATGTATTGTATCAAGATCTAGATTATTAATGAATATGTATGTTGATCTATATCAATGAATTTGTAGCATATAGACTGATACAAATTAATCATGTGCCAGGAACCAGATTTGAACTGGTGACACGAGGATTTTCAGTCCTCTGCTCTACCAACTGAGCTATCCCGACCATTCCTGACGCATCATTTTACTAGATGGCTTGGGTCTATGTCAATTAAAAGGATAAAAAGGTATGTATTACAAAGTCTTATTCAATCCCTAAAATTTATTGGATTTTCAAAAAGAAAACTTTGTAAGCTTCAAGTTTCAGTATGAGTCGTGATATGAACTGTGAATCATTCAAATAGGCATTCTTTGTTCAAAGCTGTTCATTTGTACGTGTCGTATATATATCAATATCACAAAACTTGTGATAAGAGAAAAACATTTTCGCCCGGCTCTGGTTGTGAAAGAGTCGAATGAATTTTGAACCGCTAGCAGAAGGTAGGATAAAAAGAGAAATAGTTAGGGAGGCAAAAGGAATGGGCTTTTTTGTGGGGATAGAGGGACTTGAACCCTCACGATTTCTAAAGTCGACGGATTTTCCTATTACTATAAATTTCATTGTTATCGGTATTGATATGTAGAATGGGACTCTATCTTTATTCTCGTCCGAGTAATCACTTGATCTATCAGACTATGGAGTAAAAGTAAATGATTTGATCAATGACTATTTGATTCTTTCTTCAACTTAGAATCGTTTAAGAACTACCTTTCTATTCTATTTTTCATCTAAAAAAATACAGATTCAAGTCGTCATTAATCATTTTTTTTATAAAATTTCAGTACTATACCTATGTATATAAATTTATCCTTTCTGGAGTTTCAATGGGCAAATTCTTCTACCAGCGAAAGACAGTCAACTCCATTTATTAGAACAACTTCCATTGAGTCTCTGCACCTATCCCTTTTTATTATTTTATTCTCGCTTGCTTTATTTTTAAAAGCCCCTGCTTGTTTTCGGAAAACAGGATTTGGCTCAGGATTGCCTATATTTTATTAATTCCAGGGTTTCCCTGAATTTGAAAGTGATCGCTTAGTAGGTTTCCATACTAAGGCTCAATCCAATTAAGTCCGTAGCGTCTACCAATTTCGCCATATCCCCCCTTTGTTTTGAGATTAGGATCTCTTTGTGATGTTGTTCTCTTTTTTCTTTCATTTATGCTGGGACCGTTGAATTCATTATAAATATGGATTCCTATGTTGACAAGCCTTTGCCTCCTCTTTGATTTATTGCCTATCTTCTTTCATCTGTATTGTGGTGGGACCCATATTTTGGATTTGGGCCACTACGAAATGATTCTATCATTTCTGTATTCGCAATTCAATATAGATGTATATAAGACATATATGCCCTGTTTCCTCTCATTTTTACCATGCAATTTGGAATACTCGAACGGTCAATATAAAAATATATCATTATGTTTTGCATTTATCTGGATTGCGTCTTTCATTTTTATTCTTATCCTTCTTCCTTTCTTTAGAGCAGGCACTCTCGAACTAAAATAGAGATTCATTACTATATTAATAGTAACTAAATAGTTATATTGAATTCCTATGCATTCCAATTTAAATTATGTAAGCCCACTTAGCTCAGAGGTTAGAGCATCGCATTTGTAATGCGATGGTCATCGGTTCGATTCCGATAGCGGGCTTTTTTCTATTTGTTCTTTTTATTTTTACATGATTGATAATGTCTCTTTGAAATCACAAAATATTGTATTGAATTGTGAATGGAAATGGCTTCTTACCCCTTTCCAAAGGCCAACGGCCCATTATGTCGTAAGAACTTCCGACTATGAATAAAAGTTGAAAGAGTTAGATCCATGCAGAACAAATCAGGAAAAAGATACATTTACATATACAAATATACAAAGGTCGGATATTGATACAATTCATCTCATTCTTTTTTGCTTTGTAGTATAACACTTCAGTAGATCTTGCTTAATTTATCATTTAGTTCAGTTTTAATTTAGGTTTATTCTGTAATGTAAAAAACAATAAGGAGTCTTTATGTCACGTTACCGAGGGCCTCGT